CATTGCTATTCCCCAATCGGGAAGATATCATATAATATACATTTCGTATGAGCAGAAACAATAGGATGACTCAAAAGAATTCTGCACCATGAACTTTGTACCGCGCACATCACTTAGTGGGGACCCCAGAAAGTAACTTGAGCAAGAGTGAAAAAAAGATATGAAATTTGAAAGAAAAGACAGAAGAGACAAAATGAAGAAATGCAAAATGAGAAGAATCGGAGTTTCTTTGTACTGTGTCTGAAATACATCCTTTCTATTCCTATCCTTCCACTCTTTGATTGAATCCTTTTAGCTCATTTTTTTTTGAGCTTTTAGATTTGATATATATACGAAAATCTAACATACTTTTGGAATAAGAAAAGTATGAACAGAGAGGAAAAAATGAAAAAGAAAGTAAAGAATATCTATCCCGATCCGTCTCAATGAATTAATTTCATTTGTATGAGGTATGAATATCTATCCGATACATTATTCACGTGTCAGGAACCAGATTTGAACTGGTGACACGAGGATTTTCAGTCCTCTGCTCTACCAACTGAGCTATCCCGACCATTTCCTGTGCATCATCCTAGCAGAGTACTTATATCTATGTCAATGAAAAGAACTAAAAAAGAAGATATTAACAAATTGGACCTAGCCCCTTAATTTCTTAGATCTTCAAAAAGAAGACTTTCTTTGTAAATGTAAGGAAAAAGATATGGACTATGAATGATTCAATAACGGAGATTCCTTGAACATATATGTTCATATCGTACTATACAAAACAAATGAGATTGGGTTGGAAGAAGATACGAGGATTTCTATTCGGATCCATTTGTGAAAGAACAGAAAGAAAGAGGATGAGGATAAATAAAGAGCGAGGCGAGGAATTAAAATGGGCTTTTTATTGGGGATAGAGGGACTTGAACCCTCACGATTTTAAAATTCGACGGATTTTCCTCTTACTATAAATTTCATTGTTGTCGGTATTGACATGTAAAATGGGACTCTCTCTTTATTCTCGTCCGATTAATCTTCAAAAGATCTATCAAACTCTGGAATGAATCATTTGATCGTTGAATATTTGAATTCGATTCTTTTTTCAACTTCAATTGGAATTTATTCACAATAACTCTTCCATTTTTCATAGATTTTTTGATCTCTCTCATTCTAATTAATAGAGAATAGAAATAGAAGATCTCTATTTTCATATATAGAGATACAGAATAGGATTCAATATAAGATTTGGGTTGTGATTAATCGTTTGCTATGTCAGTATGTATACGTACGTATTAGGTATATAAGGTTATCCTTTCTGTCATTTCGATAGAAATGGATTTTAACTACTAACGTAACGTAGTAAATTTCATTCGTTAGAACAGCTTCCATTGAGTCTCTGCACCTATCCCTCTCATTTTCCATCTCTCAAAACAAAGATTTGGCTCAGGATTGCCCATTTTTAGTTCCAGGGTTTCTCTGAATTTGGAAGTTACCACTTAGCAGGTTTCCATACCAAGGCTCAATACAATCAAGTCCGTAGCGTCTACCAATTTCGCCATATCCCCCTTTCCTTTGAGACAAGGATCCAGTTGTAATTCCATCCACCTCTTTCATTGATCTTGGCACTATTGAATTCATTAGGTAATGATTCCTATATCGAAAAAGTGTATGCTGCTATTTTCTTTTTTTGCCCACCCTCTATTCTATATTCTATCATTTCATCTCGAACCCTATTTGTTTCAATACGAAATGATTCTATCATTGATGTATCCGCAATTCAATATGGATAGATATATCCCACATATATATATGCCTTTCCTCCTCCTTCATTTTTACAGTGCGGTTTGGAATAGTGGAACGGTCGATATTCATTCTTTTTCTTTTTTCATTTCGAATTCTAATTTCATTGATATATTATTTCATATTCATATATATGAATATGGAATTGAATTTCTATTTCTATTTAGATATCTAATTTCTTTATATCTAAATAGTTTTCTTTTCTATTTTTTCAATAGAATCTAAAATAGATAACTAATAACTAAGAAATAGAAGAAATTTAAAGAATCAAGAAATGAAATAAAAAAAGAAGAAGAATCACTAGGTAATAGCCAAGATCCGATAGTTTCCTGTATTCCTCTACACTATTGCTCTTATATCCGCCCGCTTAGCTCAGAGGTTAGAGCATCGCATTTGTAATGCGATGGTCATCGGTTCGATTCCGATAGCCGGCTCTTTTTCTTTATCGATTTTTTATTTCCATGATTGAAAGATTGAAAATCTCTACTCTCGCTTTCTCTAAATGTCGGGTCAGCGATCTATTATGTCATGGTAACTTGCAGCTATAGCTATGAATAAAAAAGTTGACTAGAACAATTAGATCTCTACAGAAGAAATTGGAAAACGTAACCTTCGCTTGAATTTCCTATATATACAAAAAATCCGAATCTTGATAAGATTTCTTTTATTCTGTTTTGTAGGACTTTAGTAAATTTCGTTTTGCTTTGCTAATCCTTTA